CCTGATCAATAAACCTACAAAACCCTTCAAATTGTATCTGATTCAATCCGGGTATTGTAGATATTGACTCATTTCCACCCCCAAGCATTTTTTTAATTTCCCATTTATAGACAAAAACCCATTATTTGCTCATTCTTCAATCGAATCATAGGGATCGAGAGCCTAGCAATGATGGAATTTATATTCTGTTTACTGAATCACATGAAATTTTACCTAATATATGGAATGTGTGAAATATGTATGAACAAGGGAATAAAGATAATTTTTATCTTACTCAAATTGGAATTTGCAACAGATGGAAAAGAATTGATAAATTCTACTTAGACTTATGTAATTTGGTTTATAGAATATCAAAACGAAAAATGATTCAATTTCTACCATTATTATGATATTCTGTGTTCGACTCCGGTTGGATACCATATAAAGTATTCGGGATTTGGTCTGTTCAATGAGACAAAGACATAATAATCAAAAATAATATAGAATTTGGAGTCCTTAACTTTTTCGCGGATTCATGGGTTCCTTTTTTTTAGTCAAATTCGTAGAATATGATTGAAGTGTATAAAGTGTATAATATAATATAAGAAGGCTGATCTTTATTAAATTATTTAATAAACATTTACAGATCGAACTATAGCTATCTATATATGTCTTGATATACATATGCCTTTGCCTTTTCTCTCCTTTATTCTGGACAGTGCACGTGATGCCCGTTCAGAATTACTATTTACTAAAAATTGAGAATTTCCTGAAAATGACTTATGGACATCGTATACAAATAAATTACCCGATTAGATAATATTGTGTACTAATTTATGTTCTGGGATTTATATATACCCGAAATTGCTGTTATAATTAAAATTGCGAAGGATTTTTTTTTCAATAAAAAAACCAATTGTATCAATTTTGATTTTCTTATATCATTAAGGAAACGCAATTTGAGATTCCAATTTACGAATCATTCATGAATTATATAGTTAACGGTTCCAGTTTGTTCTAAATTTTTTCTTTTATTTTATGACTGAAAACTCAAAATTTTGTTTTTCACTAGAAAAAGTAAGAGAAATTTTGAGAGATTGTGTGGTTTGAAGATACTATACAATCAATCGAAGGGATGGATCCAAGCCAAACAAAAAGAAATCTTTCTTTTAGAAAAGTAGTTAAAAGAAAAACGGGATTAAGATTCAAAATAAAATACAAGTACAATAAATAAGAAGACAAAGGGGGACTTTTTTCATAGATTTTGATTTGGTATCGTTTTGGCGGCATGGCCGAGCGGTAAGGCGGGGGACTGCAAATCCTTTTTCCCCAGTTCAAATCCGGGTGTCGCCTAATCACCAAAAGAATTGAGATACTCCCTTCTATTTTGCTGCTATAATTTGAAAAATTTTTCCGGCGGAAGCCAACGGAGGAAACTTATAAATCTTGAGAGTCCTTCCATTACTAATGGAGTGTCTACGAGCCGAGTTTGGAATTCGATTGGATAGCAGGACGGAAATCGAATTCCGTTTTTATTTTAGTTGCGGAAAGGCCATAAGAGACTTTGTATACATATTCATCAAAGTCTTTGCGTACTCCGCAATCAATATTAATTCGATTGACTGAGTAATTGGCTTTTACTTAGTATATACCTGTTTTGTATATACCTGTTTTCTTTTTTCGTTAACCTCTAGTCAAAAACATAATAGGGCGTCTTTCATAGAGACAATAAGGAGACGTTAAGTTAAGGATTAGATCAAAAGAAAATGGGAAAGAAATAGGGTATGGGCTAGGTAGTGATCTACCTTATATTCTATATATTCTATTTTTTTATTCTTTTTTTTTTATACTTTTTATTTAACTTAATGAAGGGCAACAAAAAAAGAATCTATTTTTTTTATTTCTACATACTATATATTAGATATTAGTAGCATTTCTTTGATACTTCCAAGGGGGTCTCCGCATATTTTTCTTGTGCTTAATCTTTTCTGATTATACTAGAATTCTTATAAGACTCCTTATAAGTTAAGTTAATAAGTTAAAGTTGGATTTATTGGATTGTTTCATCAACGATCTTAGGTTAGAATTTTTGACTCTGCGCCAGTGATTCCACTATTATTTATTAGTGAACAATAATTCAAGAATTTCGTCATAGAGATAGGGGACATAATTCACATGGATATAGTAAATCTCGCTTGGGCTGCTTTAATGGTAGTCTTTACATTTTCTCTTTCACTCGTAGTATGGGGAAGAAGTGGACTCTAGAAGTATTACTAATTGTAATTGAGTTGTAGGAATTAAACTGTATCAAATTTTTTATAAATCGTTCAGGTCTGAAAAGCTTTTTTTAGTTGAAATTTCACTCTTTCAACACTATTTCAATTTAAAATTCAATTTTTAAATTGAAATAGAAATAAAAAAATATCTGCATTTCAAAATTTTCTTGGGTTTTAGTGTAGTAATATAGTTTATGAATAATATATATGAAGAATATTCTTTCAATCAAACAAATATTTCAATTATTTACGTGTTTGTATTTCGAAAGTAAAAAGAATACAAAGTAAAAGAAATACAAATGGTAGTAAATTTATTCCAACTTAATTCTTGATCAATTTTCTATTTCGATGAACCGACTCTTACTAAAATTAGATATGGACCGTGAGGAAGAGTTGAACTTTTTTTATTTTACTTTTTTGGTTCCTTTTTTATTATTCAAAAATAAAATAGTTCTGTTATTACATTACAGTTACGTAGATACACATTTTCTATCGGAAACAACACAGACATAGTAGTTCTTTAACGAGATACTACACAGACTAAAATAGTGTCTTGTCTTGGGCGAGTCGCATATTGTGCACTTCCCGTTTGTTTTAATATTTTGAAAATTTGATTTATGTTGTACTTATTTTATTGAACTCACTTTTTATTGAACGCACTATTCAAACGTTAAAAGAGGTTTACTAATCCTTTAGCCCCCCCTTTTTTTCGAAATTCGAAGGAGTTTCCATAGATCATCTGGAAACTGATCGATCAATGACCTCTTCGTCAGAATGCTATGCTAATAAAAAGATTACTTTAATTTTCTTTTATTATACCCATCAAAGAGGCCCTTGATTCTTTTGATCGGAATTCATATTGAAAATAATCAGCAATCTGGGAATTAGAATCGTATGAGTCGCTTTTCAATTAGTTCAAATTGATTGAAATCAACACAAATTAAATAGAAATATAAGACAGGTGCATAAAGCAAAGAAATCGAATTGGTGGGAGGCACTATATACATTATATATAATATAGAATTGATATACATATATATACCGATATATAGAAATCTGACGATACTATTATAGATTGATCTCTATTAAATTAATCCGGATTACAATACACCTTATATACACTACAATAACAATAGTAGATAGTATGGTAGAAAGAAATATCTGAATCTTTCTACCATACTATCGTATTTATTTCATAGAATACGGCGAATTCTAGTCTGCCCAGTTCATTTAAGACGCGAAATTTGAATCCCTTTCGTCTCTTCAATTCTTGATAAGAACTAAAAAGTCCAGTTTAATTCAAATTAATCACCTTGGCTGACTGTTTTTACGTATATTATAAGTAAAAAAGCGGTAGGAACTAGAATAAACAGTGCAGTAGCAATAAATGCGAGAATATTTACTTCCATAATCTCATTGTTTCGTTTTTCTTTAATTTAATTCGCAATAACTCGGGAGTTAATCCCATAGAGATAATAAATCTTTCGCTTGTAAATTCAATGGGATGAATTACATCTCGATGATATCGAATCGGATCAATATCATGAATAACAATATCTGCACTATCAAATCAACTCATCGTCAAGAATTGAATAGTATAACATAGGACAATCTTTTATCCATACCGAACTCCAATTTTTTTTCCTGATCCAACCAATAATTTTACTTTTTTTTATTTATCATTCTTTTTTATTCTTTCTTTTATATAACCTACTGCCCTTTTTGTACAACCATCTGATGAAGTATCATTGAACCGCCCGTACACTTACCATTGATTCTAAACAACCCCCAACAAACAATAGAAGATAAATAAAAAAAAAGGAGGGGGAAAGAGTTAAGTTCGAAACTTCTTTTTTTACTGAGCGAATCTAATCTCCTCGGAAAACAAAAGAAAGATGATAAAGACGAGTACAAGTTTCGGTATAAAAAATCTAATATTCCATCAAATTAACTATAATTATTTATTATTATTTATTTTTATATAAAAATAAATAAAGTTTGTTCTTTCAAGGAAACCCCTTAATAAAAAAATAGCGCTCCCCTAATAAAAAAGCGATCCCTGAAAGTATTCTATTACAATAACTAAGTTATTTTATATCATGCAAATTCCCTTTCTATATGTACTTCCGGGAAACATAAAGTACTCTACTCTATTCGACAGAGTAGCAGTAATCGAAAAAAGCCATACCCGGTACAGTATGGTATCTCTTGGAATCCTGAATGTGATGCTACCAATAATTGTCCTAATCCACATATGTCTATCGCTCATCAATCGAATCAGTACTAGTCAAAGAAATGAAAATTCCCCGATTGATGATAAAAACGAAATTTGACTTACTTTCACAAAAAAGAGAGAGCGGAGTTTATATATTTTTTTATTGGATCCGTCGGGACTGACGGGGCTCGAACCCGCAGCTTCCGCCTTGACAGGGCGGTGCTCTGACCAATTGAACTACAATCCCAAGTAAATACAATAATAAAATAAAGTATTATGTATACATATTTTTATTATTTTATTCTAACCCCTTCAATTTTGAATTTAGATTCAAATTGGCGTGTTGTAACAGAGCCGCGAGTGATATATATAATATGGGTATGCGCTTCGCTTTAGTGAGACCGACCTGGATTACTAGTAATCCTTTCGTTATTGACAAATAAATGGGATAATTACTCTTTCAATGAAAAGGGTTTTTTCTTTATCCCTTTCCTTCGATTGTATTTTACACTTACAGATCCTGATATGAA